GCTAGCGTAGCTTAATATAAAGCATGGCACTGAAGATGCCAAGATGAGCCCTAAAAAGCTCCGCATGCACAAAGGCATGGTCCCAACCTTATTATCAGCTGTAACACAACTTACACATGCAAATCTCCGCAGCCCGGTGAATATGCCCCCAATCCCCCTCTCGGGGACGAGGAGCGGGTATCAGGCACAAACATTAGCCCAAGACGCCTAGCCAAGCCACACCCCCAAGGGAATTCAGCAGTGATAAACATTAAGCCATAAGTGAAAACTTGACTTAGTTAGTGCTAACAGGGCCGGTAAAACTCGTGCCAGCCACCGCGGTTAGACGAGAGGCCCTAGTTGATATAACAGCGGCGTAAAGAGTGGTTAAGGACAAACAAATTTTTAAAGCCAAAGGGCCCCTTGGCTGTCATACGCCTCTGGGCATCCGAAGCCCAATTTATACGAAAGTAGCTTTAAATAAACCCACCTGACCCCACGAAAGCTGAGAAACAAACTGGGATTAGATACCCCACTATGCTCGGCCATAAACCAAGACATCCACCTACAATTAGATGTCCGCCAGGGTACTACGAGCAACAGCTTAAAACCCAAAGGACCTGACGGTGTCTCAGACCCCCCTAGAGGAGCCTGTTCTAGAACCGATAACCCTCGTTTAACCTCACCACCTCTAGCCACCCCAGCCTATATACCGCCGTCGTCAGCTTACCCTGTGAAGGGATAAAAGTAAGCAAAATGGGCACAACCCAGAACGTCAGGTCGAGGTGTAGCGCATGAGATGGGAAGAAATGGGCTACATTTTCTGCTATAGAATATTACGAACACGCACCATGAAAACAGTGCTTAAAGGAGGATTTAGTAGTAAAAGGGAAGCAGAGTGTCCCTTTGAACCCGGCTCTGAGACGCGTACACACCGCCCGTCACCCTCCCCGTCAAAATTTATTAAAAATACCTAATACAATAGAACCAACAAGGGGAGGCAAGTCGTAACATGGTAAGTGTACCGGAAGGGTGCACTTGGATCAAACCCAGGGCGTGGCTGAGTCAGTTAAGCACCTCACTTACACCGAGAAGACATCCATGCAAGTTGGATCGCCCTGAGCCAGACAGCTAGCTTAACTCACCCAACAATTGAACAATATAAATAAATAAAAATAAATCTTACACCAAAAACTAAACCATTCTTTTACCTGAGTATGGGAGACAGAAAAGGTTACACCGAAGCAATAGAGATAGTACCGCAAGGGAAGGCTGAAAGAGAAATGAAACAACCCATATAAGCATAAAAAAGCAAAGATTAAATCTTGTACCTTTTGCATCATGATTTAGCCAGCACACCCAAGCAAAGAGACCTTTAGTTTGAAACCCCGAAACCAGGTGAGCTACCCCGAGACAGCCTATCATAGGGCCAACCCGTCTCTGTGGCAAAAGAGTGGGAAGAACTCCGGGTAGAAGTGACAGACCTACCGAACCTGGTGATAGCTGGTTGCCTAAGAAATGAATAGAAGTTCAGCCTCGTACCCCCCAAATCAAGATATCAACAAGACACCAAGAGAAATATACGAGAGTTAGTTAAAGGGGGTACAGCCCCTTCAACAAAGGACACAACCTTTCCAGGAGGATAAAGATCATAACACATAAAACATACTACTTTAGTGGGCCCAAAAGCAGCCACCTAGACAGAAAGCGTTATAGCTCAGACAGAAAAAAGTTTATTATACTGACAAAAAATCTTACTCCCCTAACTACTATTAGGCCAACCCATGCCTACATTGGAGAGACGATGCTAAAATGAGTAACAAGAAGGCCCGCCCTTCTCCATAGCGCAAGTGAAAGCCAAACCGGACCAACCATTGGCAACTAACGAACTCAACCCCAGAGAGCAATGTGAACTACAAAAAAACCAAGAAAAACTCACAACCCGCTTATCGTTACCCCCACACTGGAGCGCCACTAAAGGAAAGACTAAAAAAAAGGGAAGGAACTCGGCAAACATAAGCCTCGCCTGTTTACCAAAAACATCGCCTCCTGCAACACAACCGAGTATAGGAGGTCCAGCCTGCCCAGTGACCACAAGTTTAACGGCCGCGGTATCCTGACCGTGCAAAGGTAGCGCAATCACTTGTCTTTTAAATAGAGACCTGTATGAATGGCCAAACGAGGGCTTAACTGTCTCCCCTTTCAAGTCAGTGAAATTGATCTGCCCGTGCAGAAACGGGCATAACAATACAAGACGAGAAGACCCTTTGGAGCTTAAGGTACAAAACTCAACCCACGTTAAGCGACTCAATAAGAAGCAAAAACTATGTGGGATATGATATTTTACCTTCGGTTGGGGCGACCGCGGAGGAAAATAGAGCCTCCAAGTGGACTGGGAAAATCCCCTAAAGCTAAGAGAAACATCTCTAAGCCACAGAACATCTGACCAAACATGATCCGGTAGCAATAACCGATCAACGAACCAAGTTACCCTAGGGATAACAGCGCAATCCTCTCCCAGAGTCCATATCGACGAGGGGGTTTACGACCTCGATGTTGGATCAGGACATCCTAATGGTGCAGCCGCTATTAAGGGTTCGTTTGTTCAACGATTAAAGTCCTACGTGATCTGAGTTCAGACCGGAGCAATCCAGGTCAGTTTCTATCTGTAACGCCACTTTTCCTAGTACGAAAGGATCGGAAAAGAGGGGCCCATACTCCAAGTACGCCCCACCCCTAATCTATGCAAACAAATAAATAATATAAAGGGAGGGCCAAAACCCCGACCAGCCAAAATAAGGACATACTGGGGTGGCAGAGCATGGTAAATTGCGAAAGGCCTAAGCCCTTTTAGCCAGAGGTTCAAATCCTCTCCCCAGTTATGTTAAACACCTTAATTATCCAACTAATCAACCCCTTAGCCTACATCGTACCAGTCCTCCTAGCAGTTGCCTTCCTAACACTACTTGAACGGAAAGTCCTAGGATATATACAACTGCGGAAAGGACCAAATGTGGTGGGACCCTACGGACTTCTACAACCCATTGCCGACGGAGTAAAACTCTTTACTAAAGAACCCGTCCGCCCATCCACATCATCCCCATTTCTATTTTTAACCGCCCCCATGCTCGCACTAGCCCTAGCAATAATACTATGAACACCAATCCCTATACCCTACCCAGTAGTAGACCTAAACCTAGGAATCCTATTCATCCTAGCCCTATCGAGCCTCGCCGTATATTCAATTCTGGGATCAGGCTGAGCATCAAATTCAAAATATGCATTAATCGGAGCCCTGCGGGCCGTGGCCCAAACAATTTCATACGAAGTAAGCCTAGGACTAATCCTCCTCTCCGTAATTATTTTTTCAGGGGGGTACGCTCTACAAACATTCAACACCACCCAGGAAAGCATCTGACTACTTATCCCCGCCTGACCATTAGCCGCAATATGATATATCTCAACACTAGCCGAGACAAACCGAGCACCTTTTGACCTAACAGAGGGAGAATCAGAACTAGTATCCGGCTTCAACGTAGAATACGCGGGGGGACCCTTCGCACTCTTCTTTCTAGCCGAATACGCTAACATTCTCTTAATAAACACCCTCTCAGCTGTACTATTCCTAGGAGCCTCGCACATCCCCAGTATTCCCGAACTCACAACAATTAATATTATAACCAAAGCTGCCCTACTATCCACTATATTTTTGTGGGTACGAGCCTCATACCCCCGATTCCGATACGACCAACTAATGCACCTAGTATGAAAAAATTTCCTCCCCCTCACACTTGCCTTCGTTTTATGACACACCGCCCTACCAATTGCCCTGGCAGGACTCCCCCCACAACTATAACTAGCGGAACTGTGCCTGAGCGCCCAAGGACCACTTTGATAGAGTGAATTACAGGGGTTAAAATCCCCTCAGTTCCTAGAAAGAAGGGAATTGAACCCATACTCAAGAGATCAAAACTCTTGGTGCTTCCACTACACCACTTTCTATAGGCGCGGTCAGCTAATAAAGCTTTCGGGCCCATACCCCGAACATGACGGTTAAAATCCCTCCTCCGCCAATGAATCCATATGTACTCACAATCCTATTATCCAGCCTAGGACTAGGAACCACCCTAACCTTTGCCAGCTCCCACTGACTCCTAGCCTGAATGGGCTTAGAAATTAATACACTAGCAATCGCCCCCTTAATAGCACAACACCACCACCCCCGCGCAGTAGAGGCAACTACAAAATACTTTCTAACCCAAGCCACCGCAGCAGCAATAATCCTGTTTGCAAGCACAACAAACGCCTGAATAACTGGAGAATGAAGCATTAACCACCTATCAGACCCCCTTGCCAACACAACATTCGTAGCCGCTCTAGCACTCAAAATTGGACTCGCACCAATACACTTCTGAATGCCAGAAGTACTACAAGGGCTAGACCTATTAACAGGCCTAATCCTATCCACCTGGCAAAAACTCGCCCCATTCGCACTAATCATTCAAACAGCACAAAACATTAATCCACAATTACTAATACTGCTAGGAATCTCATCCACCCTAATTGGGGGATGAGGAGGACTAAACCAGACCCAACTACGAAAAATCCTGGCCTACTCCTCAATCGCCCACATAGGGTGAATAATTATTGTAATCCAATACGCCCCGCAACTCACACTACTTGCACTAATAACATATATTATTATAACCTCTGCGACATTCCTAACCCTAAAAATATCACTAACAACCAAAATTAACACACTCGCAACAACGTGGTCAAAAAACCCAATACTTGCATCAACAACTGCCTTAGTTTTACTATCACTAGGAGGCCTTCCGCCGCTCACAGGGTTTATACCAAAATGAATAATCCTACAAGAATTAGCGAAACAAGACCTACCCATTGTCGCCACAACAATAGCCCTAGCCGCACTAATTAGTCTATACTTCTACCTACGGCTATGCTACGCAATAACACTAACCATCTCCCCCAATACAAACAACTCAACCACCCCCTGACGAACTCAAACAACCCAAACCTCCCTACCACTCGCCCTATTCACCACAGCCACCCTGGGACTATTACCAATGACCCCCGCCATCCTAATACTAACCACCTAGGGGCTTAGGATAATTGTCAGACCAAAAGCCTTCAAAGCCTTAAGTAGAAGTTGAAATCTTCTAGCCCCTGACTAAGACCTACAAGGGATTAACTTACATCTCCTGATTGCAAATCAGACGCTTTAATTAAGCTAAGGCCTTACTAGGTGGGAAGGCCTCGATCCTACAAACTCTTAGTTAACAGCTAAGCGCTCAAGCCAGCGAGCATCCACCTACTTTTTCCCGCCGCTTAGCTCAGCAAGGCGGGAAAAAGCCCCGGCAGAGTATTAATCTACGTCTTCAGATTTGCAATCCGATATGTTTTTCACCACGGGGCTGGTAGGAAGAGGACTTAAACCTCTGTCTTCGGGGCTACAACCCACCGCCTACAATACTCGGCCACCCTACCTGTGGCAATCACGCGCTGATTCTTCTCTACCAACCACAAAGACATTGGTACCCTTTATCTCGTATTTGGTGCCTGAGCCGGAATAGTAGGAACTGCCCTAAGCCTCCTAATTCGGGCTGAGCTAAGTCAACCCGGATCGCTTCTGGGCGATGACCAAATTTATAACGTTATCGTAACTGCCCACGCCTTTGTTATAATCTTCTTTATAGTAATGCCCATCCTTATTGGAGGGTTCGGAAACTGACTCGTGCCCTTAATAATCGGAGCCCCCGACATGGCGTTCCCACGAATAAATAACATAAGCTTCTGATTACTACCCCCATCATTCCTGCTACTCCTGGCTTCCTCTGGTGTCGAAGCAGGAGCTGGAACAGGATGAACAGTCTACCCACCCCTTGCAGGAAACCTGGCCCACGCAGGAGCATCAGTAGACCTAACAATTTTCTCACTCCATTTAGCAGGTGTCTCATCAATCCTGGGGGCAATCAACTTTATCACTACGATTGTTAACATGAAACCCCCAGCCATCTCCCAGTATCAAACACCCCTATTCGTCTGATCCGTGCTTGTAACTGCTGTCCTCCTTCTCCTGTCACTACCTGTTTTAGCTGCTGGGATCACAATACTCTTAACAGACCGAAACCTTAATACCACATTCTTTGACCCAGCAGGGGGAGGAGACCCGATCCTCTACCAACACCTGTTTTGATTCTTCGGCCACCCAGAAGTCTACATCCTCATCCTCCCAGGGTTCGGAATTATTTCCCATGTCGTAGCCTACTATTCTGGTAAAAAAGAACCATTTGGTTACATAGGAATGGTCTGAGCCATAATAGCCATCGGCCTTCTAGGGTTCATCGTGTGGGCCCATCACATATTTACCGTCGGAATAGATGTAGACACCCGCGCATACTTTACATCTGCAACAATAATCATCGCAATCCCAACGGGTGTAAAAGTGTTTAGCTGACTAGCTACACTCCACGGGGGGTCAATCAAATGAGAAACACCCATACTATGAGCCCTAGGATTCATCTTCCTATTTACAGTGGGCGGACTCACGGGAATTGTCTTATCTAACTCATCACTCGACATCGTCTTACATGACACCTACTACGTAGTCGCACATTTCCACTACGTTCTATCCATGGGTGCCGTATTTGCCATTATAGCAGCCTTCGTACACTGATTTCCTTTATTAACCGGGTACACCCTTCACAGCACCTGAACAAAAATCCATTTCACAGTTATATTTATTGGGGTCAACCTTACATTCTTCCCACAACATTTCCTAGGTCTAGCAGGCATGCCACGACGATATTCTGACTACCCGGACGCCTATGCCCTATGAAACACAATCTCATCTATTGGATCACTAATCTCACTAGTAGCAGTAATTATGTTCTTATTTATTCTGTGAGAAGCCTTCACCGCCAAACGAGAGGTGTTATCTGTAGAACTAACAACAACAAACGTAGAATGACTCCACGGCTGCCCCCCTCCCTACCACACATACGAGGAGCCAGCATTTGTCCAAGTTCAATCAAACTAACGAGAAAGGGAGGAATTGAACCCCCATGTGCTGGTTTCAAGCCAGCCACATAACCACTCTGTCACTTCCTTTTAAAGACATTAGTAAAATGTAAATTACACCACCTTGTCAAGATGGAATTGTGAGTTAAATCCTCACATGTCTTAACCCAAGACCTAATGGCACATCCGACACAACTAGGATTCCAAGACGCAGCATCACCAGTCATAGAAGAACTTCTTCACTTCCACGACCACGCATTAATAATTGTATTCCTAATTAGCGCCCTAGTACTATATATTATTATTGCTATAGTGTCTACTAAACTCACTAACAAATTTATCTTAGACTCTCAAGAAATCGAAATCGTATGAACTATTTTACCCGCTGTAATTTTAGTATTAATCGCCCTGCCCTCCCTACGAATCTTATATCTTATAGACGAAATTAACGACCCCCACTTAACAATTAAAGCAATAGGACATCAATGATACTGAAGCTATGAGTATACAGACTACGAAAACCTAAACTTCGACGCTTACATGGTGCCGACCCAAGACCTCACCCCTGGCCAATTTCGACTTCTAGAAACAGACCACCGAATAGTCATCCCGGTAGAATCTCCAATTCGTATTCTAGTGTCTGCCGAAGACGTGCTGCACTCCTGAGCCGTCCCTTCCATGGGCGTAAAAATGGACGCAGTTCCAGGACGACTCAACCAAACCGCCCTCCTCGCCTCACGACCAGGGGTATACTACGGGCAATGCTCAGAAATTTGTGGAGCCAACCACAGCTTTATACCAATTGTAATCGAAACTGTACCACTGCCATATTTCGAAACTTGATCCGCACATCAACTAGACTTCGCCTCACTAAGAAGCTAAACATTGGACAAAGCATTGGCCTTTTAAGCCAAAGATTGGTGACTCCAGACCACCCTTAGTGAAATGCCACAATTAAACCCCGGCCCTTGATTCATAATTTTAATATTCTCTTGACTAGTTTTCTTAACTATTATCCCAACCAAAATCTTAAACCACACTACACCAAATGAACCAACCCCGGTGAGTGCCGAAAAACACAAAACTGAATACTGAGACTGACCATGATAGCAAGCTTCTTCGATCAATTTGCCAGCCCCTCCTTCCTAGGAATACCATTAATTGCCGTCGCAATTGCACTGCCTTGAGTACTCTACCCAACCCCGTCATCTCGATGAATTAACAACCGACTTATTACAGCCCAAGAATGATTTATTAACCGCTCCACAAATCAATTAATAACACCACTAAGTGTAGAAGGACATAAATGAGCACTACTACTAACTTCGCTAATAATCTTCTTAATCACAATTAATATGTTAGGCCTACTGCCCTACACCTTCACACCCACAACACAACTATCACTCAACATAGGATTCGCTGTGCCACTATGACTTGCTACTGTGATTATTGGAATGCGAAATCAACCAACAGTTGCACTAGGACACCTCCTTCCAGAAGGAACACCCATCCCGCTAATCCCAGTACTAATTATCATCGAAACAATTAGCCTATTTATTCGACCTCTAGCCCTTGGGGTTCGACTTACAGCCAATTTAACCGCAGGCCACCTACTCATCCAACTTATCGCCACCGCTGTATTTGTTCTACTACCAATAATGCCAACAGTCGCAATTTTAACTGCTGCCGTACTCTTCCTGCTTACACTATTAGAAGTTGCAGTTGCAATAATCCAAGCCTATGTATTTGTACTTCTTTTAAGCCTGTATCTACAAGAAAACACCTAATGGCCCATCAAGCACACGCCTATCACATAGTCGATCCAAGCCCATGACCACTGACCGGAGCTATTGCTGCCTTACTGATAACATCAGGCCTAGCAATCTGATTTCACTTCCACTCAACCACACTAATAACTTTAGGAATAATTCTCCTACTTCTTACCATATATCAATGATGACGAGACATCATCCGAGAAGGGACCTTCCAAGGCCACCACACACCCCCAGTTCAAAAAGGACTACGATATGGAATAATCCTATTTATCACCTCCGAAGTATTCTTCTTCCTTGGGTTCTTCTGAGCTTTTTATCACTCAAGCCTGGCACCCACACCTGAGCTAGGAGGATGTTGACCCCCCACAGGAATCGTCCCACTAGACCCCTTTGAAGTACCACTCCTTAACACAGCCGTTTTATTGGCCTCGGGTGTTACAGTAACATGGGCCCACCACAGCATCATAGAGGGAAAACGAAAACAAGCCATCCAATCTCTAGCCCTAACCATCCTACTAGGACTTTATTTCACCGCACTCCAAGCCATTGAGTACTATGAAGCACCATTCACGATTGCAGACGGAGTCTACGGCTCAACATTCTTCGTTGCCACAGGATTCCATGGACTACACGTTATTATTGGATCAACCTTCCTGGCAGTCTGTCTTCTACGCCAAGCCCAATACCACTTTACGTCCGAACACCACTTTGGCTTTGAAGCCGCTGCCTGATACTGACACTTTGTTGACGTAGTATGACTATTCCTCTACGTATCAATCTACTGATGAGGCTCATAATCTTTCTAGTATCAAACATAGTACAAGTGACTTCCAATCACACAGTCTTGGTTAAACTCCAAGGAAAGATAGTGAACCTAATTACAACCATTTTAATTATTACCATAGCCCTCTCCTTAATTCTAGCGGCTGTATCTTTTTGACTACCGCAGATAAACCCAGACACAGAAAAACTATCACCATATGAATGCGGATTTGACCCACTGGGATCCGCTCGACTGCCATTCTCTTTACGCTTCTTTCTAGTAGCAATTCTATTCCTCCTCTTCGACCTAGAAATCGCCCTCCTCCTTCCACTGCCCTGAGGAGATCAACTCCACAACCCAACAGGAACATTCTTCTGAGCTACCACAGTCCTAATCTTATTAACACTAGGATTAATTTATGAGTGAACCCAAGGCGGCCTAGAATGGGCAGAATAGAAGGCTAGTCCAAAACAAGACCTCTGATTTCGGCTCAGAAAATCGTGGTTTAATTCCACGGCCCTCTTATGACACCCACACATTTTAGCTTTAGCTCAGCATTTATCTTAGGTCTGATAGGATTAGCATTTCACCGAACCCACCTACTCTCAGCACTCCTCTGCTTAGAAGGAATAATACTATCCCTATTTATTGCACTAGCCCTGTGGGCGCTACAATTTGAATCCACCGGATTCTCAACAGCCCCCATGCTACTACTAGCTTTTTCCGCCTGCGAGGCAAGCACCGGCCTAGCTCTACTAGTTGCTACAGTTCGCACTCACGGGACCAACCGACTACAAAGCCTCAACCTCCTACAATGCTAAAAGTACTAATCCCCACAATTATACTATTCCCAACAATTTGACTAGCCTCCCCTAAATGATTATGAACAACCACAACCGCACATAGCCTTCTAATTGCCCTCACCAGCCTAACCTGACTAAAATGAACATCTGAAACCGGATGAGCCTCCTCTAACACGTACCTCGCCACAGACCCCTTATCAACCCCCCTCCTAGTCTTAACATGCTGATTACTTCCACTTATAATTTTAGCCAGCCAAAACCACATCAACCCCGAACCAATTAGCCGACAACGCACATATATTACCCTCCTCACTTCACTACAAACTTTTTTAATTTTAGCATTCGGCGCCACAGAAATCATCATATTCTACATCATATTTGAAGCCACACTTATTCCAACCCTTATTATTATTACCCGGTGAGGAAATCAAACCGAACGACTCAATGCAGGGACCTATTTTCTATTTTACACCCTAGCAGGATCACTCCCGCTCCTAGTCGCCCTACTCCTCCTTCAACAATCCACCGGTACCCTATCAATACTGGTACTTCAATATTCACAACCTCTACCACTCAGCTCCTGAGGCCACACAATCTGATGAGCCGGATGCCTAATCGCATTTTTAGTCAAAATACCACTATATGGAGTTCACCTCTGATTACCAAAAGCACATGTAGAAGCCCCCGTAGCAGGATCTATGGTTCTAGCAGCAGTTTTACTAAAACTTGGCGGTTACGGAATAATGCGCATAATAGTAATGCTTGACCCCCTATCAAAAGAGTTAGCCTACCCATTTATCATCCTAGCCCTATGGGGTATTATTATAACCGGATCGATCCGCTTACGACAAACAGACTTAAAATCATTAATTGCCTACTCATCCGTAGGCCATATAGGACTAGTAGCAGGAGGCATTTTAATTCAAACCCCATGAGGATTCTCAGGAGCAATCATTCTCATAATTGCCCACGGATTAGCATCCTCAGCACTATTCTGCCTAGCCAACACAGCATATGAACGAACCCACAGCCGGACAATAGTCCTTGCCCGAGGACTTCAAGTAATCTTCCCATTAACAGCAGTCTGATGATTCATTGCTAACCTAGCCAACCTAGCACTACCACCACTACCAAACCTAATGGGGGAACTTATAATCATCACAACATTATTCAACTGATCCCCCTGAACAATCTTACTCACCGGACTAGGAACACTAATCACAGCCAGCTATTCCCTGTACATGTTCCTCATATCACAACGAGGCCCAACACCAAATCACATCACAGGCCTCCAACCATTTCATACCCGGGAACACCTACTAATAACCATACACTTAATTCCAATCATTCTACTGGTAACAAAGCCAGAACTTATATGAGGATGATGCTACTGTTAGTATAGTTTAACTAAAACATTAGATTGTGATTCTAAAGACAGGTGTTAAAACCCCCTTACTCACCAAGGAAGAACAGAAAATAGTAAGCACTGCTAACTCTTACGCTCCATGGTTAAAATCCCTGGCTTCCTTGCGCTCCCAAAGGATAATAGCTCATCCGTTGGTCTTAGGAACCAAAAACTCTTGGTGCAAATCCAAGTGGAAGCTATGACACTAATCATACACTCATCCCTCCTATTAACCTTCCTCATCCTACTTCACCCACTACTTACCACATTAAACCCCAACCAAAAAGAAGCCAAAATGGCAGAGACTACCAAGACTGCTATCAGCTCCGCATTCTTCATAAGCCTTCTACCACTTACGATCTTCCTAGCCCAAGGAACAGAAAGCATCGTAACGAACTGACAATGAATAAACACCCAAACATTTGACGTAAATATCAGCTTTAAGCTTGACCACTACTCCCTAGTCTTTATTCCAATTGCCCTATACGTCACTTGATCAATCCTCGAATTTTCACTATGATACATACACTCTGACCCCAACATTGACCGATTCTTCAAATACCTCCTTGTATTCCTAGTAGCCATAATCATACTAGTATCAGCTAACAACATCTTCCAACTATTCATTGGCTGAGAAGGGGTAGGGATTATGTCATTTCTACTCATCGGGTGATGGTACGGACGAGCAGACGCTAATACAGCAGCCCTCCAAGCCGTTATCTACAACCGTGTAGGAGATATCGGATTAATTATAACCACAGCTTGATTTGCAATAAACACTAACTCCTGAGAAATCCAACAAATCTTAGCACTATCAAAAGACTTTGATATAACACTCCCCCTGTTTGGCCTTGCCTTAGCTGCAACAGGGAAATCCGCTCAATTCGGCCTCCACCCCTGACTCCCGGCCGCCATAGAGGGCCCCACCCCAGTATCTGCCCTACTCCACTCTAGCACCATGGTCGTTGCAGGAGTATTCCTTCTAATCCGCTTCCACCCCCTCATGGAGAACAACCAACTAGTCCTGACTACCTGTCTCTGCCTCGGAGCATTAACCTCGCTATTTGCAGCCACCTGCGCCCTCACCCAAAATGATATCAAAAAAATCGTAGCTTTTTCAACATCAAGCCAACTAGGCCTGATAATAGTTGCAATTGGACTAAACCAACCTCAACTAGCATTCTTCCACATCTGCACCCACGCTTTTTTCAAGGCCATACTATTCCTGTGCTCAGGATCAATTATTCATAGCCTAAATGATGAACAAGACATCCGAAAAATAGGGGGCCTATTAAATATTATGCCCGCCACCTCCGCCTACTTCACAATCGGCAGCCTAGCCCTCACAGGAACCCCGTTCCTAGCAGGATTCTTCTCGAAAGACGCAATTATTGAAGCCCTAAACACCTCTTATCTTAACGCCTGAGCCCTAACCCTAACACTAATCGCCACATCATTCACCGCAGTATATAGCTTCCGCCTAGTTTATTTCGTAGTTATAGGGGCCCCGCGATTCCTCCCCCTGTGCCCGATTAACGAAAACAACCCACTAGTGATTAACCCCCTTAAGCGACTTGCCTGAGGAAGCATCATCGCAGGACTCATCATTACTCAAAACCTCCTGCCAATAAAAACACCAGTCATGACAATATCGCCCACCTTAAAAATAGCAGCCCTCATTGTAACAGCCATAGGACTATTAACAGCCATAGAATTAACCAACATAACAAGCAAGCAAGTAAAAATTACCCCAACAATCCACGCACACCACTTCTCAAACATACTAGGATTCTTCCCTATGACAGTGCACCGACTTATTCCAAAACTTAAACTCACCCTAGGACAATCGGCCGCCACCCAGCTCGACAAAACATGGCTCGAAACAATTGGACCAAAAGGCCTAGCACTAGCACATAAAAATATGGCAAAAACCACAAACAACATCTCACGGGGAATAATTAAAACATACCTAACTATCTTTCTTATAACCCTAGTTTTAGCCACCATCTTAACGCTCCTCTAAACCACACGTAAGGTCCCACGACTCAGACCACGAGTAAGCTCCAACACAACAAGCAAAGTTAAAAGCAACACCCAAGCGCAAATAACCAGCATACCCCCACCAAACGAGTACATTACAGCTACACCACTAACATCTCCACGAAAAACAGAAAATTCTTTCAACCCATCCACAACTGTTCACGAACCCTCGTACCAACCCCCTCAAAATAACCCCGCCGCCAAACCAGCCCCCAGTAAATAAACTAAAACATAGCCCAACACAGAACGAGCACCCCAAGCCTCTGGAAAGGGCTCAGCAGCCAAAGCTGCCGAATAGGCAAAAACTACGAGCATTCCCCCTAAATAAATTAAAAAAAGAACTAACGATAAAAAAGAGCCCCCATGGCCCACCAAAACCCCACACCCAACCCCAGCCGCAACCACTAAACCTAACGCAGCAAAATAAGGCGTAGGGTTAGAGGCAACAGCAACTAAACCCACAACCAAAGCTATTAACAACAAGGACATAAAATAGGTCATAATTCCTGCCCAGACTCTAACTGAGACCAATGATTTGAAGAACCACCGTTGTTATTCAACTACAAGAACTACCCATGGCAAGCCTACGAAAAACACACCCCCTAATTAAAATTGCTAACGACGCGCTAGTTGATCTACCAGCACCATCCAACATTTCAGCATGATGAAACTTCGGATCCCTCCTGGGACTATGCCTGGCCACCCAAATCCTGACCGGCCTATTCCTAGCCATGCACTACACCTCAGATATTTCAACCGCATTTTCATCAGTAACCCATATCTGTCGAGACGTAAACTACGGCTGATTAATCCGCAACATCCATGCTAATGGCGCATCATTCTTCTTCATCTGCATCTACATACACATCGCCCGAGGCCTATACTACGGATCCTACCTCTACAAAGAAACCTGAAACATCGGCGTAATTCTGCTCCTACTAGTTATAATAACAGCCTTTGTAGGCTATGTCCTCCCATGAGGCCAAATATCCTTCTGAGGCGCTACAGTTATTACAAATCTACTATCTGCCGTACCATATATGGGAGACATATTAGTTCAATGAATCTGAGGCGGATTTTCAGTAGACAACGCGACATTAACACGATTCTTCGCATTCCACTTCCTGCTTCCATTTGTTATTGCCGCTGCAACCATCCTCCACCTCCTGTTCCTCCACGAAACAGGATCAAACAACCCGATTGGCTTAAACTCAGACGCAGACAAAATCTCTTTTCACCCATACTTTACCTACAAAGACCTACTCGGATTCGTAATTATGCTTCTAGCCCTCATACTACTAGCGTTATTTTCCCCCAACCTTCTAGGAGACCCAGAAAACTTTACCCCCGCCAACCCATTGGTCACCCCTCCACACATCAAACCAGAATGATATTTCCTGTTTGCCTATGCCATCCTACGATCCATCCCTAACAAGCTCGGGGGAGTCCTCGCATTACTATTTTCTATTCTAGTACTAATAGTCGTGCCACTTCTCCATACTTCAAAACAACGAGGACTCACATTCCGCCCCCTCACCCAATTCTTATTCTGAACCCTAGTGGCAGACATAATAATCCTAACATGAATTGGAGGCATGCCGGTAGAACACCCATTTATTATCATTGGCCAAGTCGCATCTGTCTTGTACTTTGCCCTATTCCTAATCTTTATTCCACTAGCAGGATGGCTAGAAAATAAAGCACTAGAATGAGCTTGCCCTAGTAGCTTAGTCTTAAAAGCATCGGTCTTGTAATCCGAAGATCGGAGGTTAAATTCCTCCCTAGCGCCCAGAAAAGAGAGATTTTAACTCCCACCTCTGGCTCCCAAAGCCAGAATTCTAAACTAAACTATTTTCTGAGGTAAACCAGCCTCATGGGTTAATACATAGTATGCCCAATTTTACACTAATGTGTTAATACAGCTATGTATTATCACCAGCTCATTATTTTAACCATAAAGCAGGTACTAAATATTAAGGTATACATAAAGCATGATGATAAAACTCACAAATACACTATTTTAACCAGGGTAATATATTAATCCCAAAAAATTTGTCCTCAAATTTTTCCTTGGATTATACAACTAAGATTTATATAAAACATATTAATGTAGTAAGAGACCACCAACCGTCTTATATAAAGGTATATCATGAATGATAGAATCAGGGACACTAATTGTGGGGGTCGCACAATATGAACTATTACTGGCATCTGGTTCCTATTTCAGGAACATAACTGTATTATCCCCTTTAAAATAATTATACTGGCATCTGATTATTGGTGTAGTACATATGTCTCGTTACCCACCATGCCGAGCGTTCTTTTATATGCATAACGTATCTTTTTTTTGGTTTCCTTTCATCTGGCATCTCAGAGTGCAGGCTCAAATGTTAATTTAAGGTTGAACATTTTCCTTGTATGTGATAATAAATATGAATTATTATAAGACATAATTTAAGAATTACATATTATTTAATCAAGTGCATAACATGCTCATCTCTTGTTCAACTTATCCTTACATAGTGCCCCCCTTTTGGTTTTTGCGCGACAAACCCCCCTACCCCCCTACGCCCAGCAAATCCTGTTATTCTTGTCAAACCCCGAAACCAAGAAGGACTCAAGAACGTATAAACCAACGAGTTGAAATATGAATTGGCATCCCATTATATATATATATATATATATATATATATCAATTTTACTTTTTTACCTCTAAATTAAACACCTAAAAACTTCTACCAAAAATTTATGAAAAACACCCGGCACTGAATATTCTAATATACCAACCG